GTGTATGTTGTATCTTGTTATTAAACAGGTGAATGCATAGATTAGTGTACATAATATACATAATATACAATGTATATGATATATAATGTATATGATATATAATGTATATGATATATAATGTATATGATATATAATGTATATGATATATAATATATAATGTATATACGGGATATGCGGGGTGTGTGACATACACAACATATACGGTATATGCAGTAGATATGGCCTATGCAATATACATGGCATATGCAGGACTTAGTGTTTATACACTATATAATACACTATATAATACACTATATAATACACTATATAATACACTATATAATACACTATATAATACACTATATAATACACTATATAATACACTATATAATACACTATATAATACACTATATAATACACTATATAATACACTATATAATACAGTATATATAGTATATATATAGTATATATATAGTATATATATAGTATATATATAGTATATATATAGTATATATATAGTATATATATATATATAATACACACATTTTAATTATGTAGGGGTTTATTACGGTATTTGCAGGGCCTCGCCCTAGTTTAGGGTTTGATAAAGCGTAACGAAGTTTCCGGGAGATAGGGGGGTAGGGGGGTATAACTAAATTTTTTTAACGGGGAGGGGGGGGGAATCTCAGGGATGTTTGAGGAGATCACAAACTTATGCACATGATATCCATTAATGTGATTCTTTAGTAATGTATTTATAACGCGCACGAGTTTGTATTACAGACAAGAAAAAACGTACAACCTTATTACATTTGGTTAAATGAAGTCCACATGCAAGCTGAAAGGAAAAAGGAAAAAAAAATACCAAATGCCTATAAGTGAGCGCCCGGCTTGGGGGGTAACGAGTCTAATGCACTCTAACATCAACCAGATGCCAGATATAGTTCAAATCTGCGTGGATCATGACATGTGGGGACCTGAAATAGGAGCCAGATGCCAGTAATAGTTCACCCTATGAGACCCCCTCAATAGTTGTCCCTGATCGTTCAATAAACGTGGACACATGATATATACCCGTTGCTGGTCTCTTATTGGGTTGATATGTCCTACTGAATTGTATGTTGAGGCCCCAGAAAATATTCGACAGGATTTCTGATTAGCTAGGGCAAGGATTATTCTTCGCGTGCTTTAGAGTTCATGTTGGAGATAAAGAGGTGTTTCGTACATACCCTAGGCCATTAACTTAAACAGAGCAGGTGTATCTATTAATATTTGGTTCTTCTTCTATAGGTTAAGATAATTTGTATTTTAATGCAGATTATCTGCTCTCTCAGAATTTATGGGGATACAACGGTGTTTTCCCTACCTCACCATCCCTGATCGTTCAATAAACGTGGACACATGATATATACCCGTTGCTGGTCTCTTATTGGGTTGATATGTCCTACTGAATTGTATGTTGAGGCCCCAGAAAATATTCGACAGGATTTCTGATTAGCTAGGGCAAGGATTATTCTTCGCGTGCTTTAGAGTTCATGTTGGAGATAAAGAGGTGTTTCGTACATACCCTAGGCCATTAACTTAAACAGAGCAGGTGTATCTATTAATATTTGGTTCTTCTTCTATAGGTTAAGATAATTTGTATTTTAATGCAGATTATCTGCTCTCTCAGAATTTATGGGGATACAACGGTGTTTTCCCTACCTCACCAAATATGTCCCCCTTAAGGAGATGTACTAATACATAGATATATGTACGATTATACATATAATGTAATACATGCATAGAGTGTGCTCTGGTACATAGCTCAGAGGGTGGTCTAATCTATGATCTTGGCTTTGGGAGCCAAGGATGGGAGTTAGACCCTCCCTTCTCTGATATGCGCTAGGGAGTACTCTAATCTCCAATCTTTGAGTTACAAATCCAATGCTTTGGGCATTTAAGCTACTAGGGCTTATCAATTAAGCGCTTTGTTTTCCAATCAACCAATTAATGGGTTAAATACTAGAAACAGCGAGAAATATAGTAGTGATGCTACCTGACCAATGATGACATAAGGATGTTCGACTGGTATTCCGCCGATTCAGGTTAGGACGAATATATCCGCGACTAGTGTCCAGAATAGGACTTGGGAAGCAGGGCGATAGGTCAGGCCCCGCTGTTTTGAGGTGTGTAGTATGGGTACAAGCACAAGAACTAGGATGGAGAATAATAGTGCCAGTACGCCCCCTAATTTATTGGGGATTGACCGCAGGATAGCGTAGGCGAATAAGAAGTACCACTCCGGCTTGATATGTGGGGGGGTGACCATTGGGTTAGCGGGTGTAAAATTGTCCGGATCCCCTAGAAGATTTGGGCTAAATAGGGCGAGGGTGGCCAGAGCAGTTAGTATAATAACAAAGCCAAGGAGATCTTTATAAGAGAAGTAGGGGTGAAACGGGATTTTGTCCGCATCTGAATTCAGTCCCGCTGGGTTATTTGACCCTGTTTCATGCAGAAAAAGTAGGTGGAGTATGACCGCGGCTATAATCACGAAGGGGAATAGAAAGTGAAAGGCGAAGAAGCGGGTCAGGGTAGCGTTGTCTACTGAGAAGCCCCCTCAAATTCATTGTACGAGGGAGTCTCCAATATAAGGGACTGCGGATAGGAGATTTGTAATCACAGTGGCACCTCAAAAGGATATTTGTCCTCAAGGCAGGACGTAGCCCACGAACGCTGTTATTATAACTAAAAGGAATAGTACGACTCCTGTATTCCAGGTCTCCTTATAGAGGTAGGAGCCGTAATACAGGCCTCGTGCGATGTGTATATATAAACAGATAAAGAAAAAAGAGGCCCCGTTGGCGTGTAGGTTCCGGATCAATCATCCGTAGTTGACGTCTCGGCAGATGTGGGCGACGGAGGAAAAGGCAGTAGAGATGTCCGACGTATAGTGTATTGCTAGAAATAGTCCTGTTACGACTTGGGAAATAAGGCATAATGCTAATAGTGAGCCGAAGTTTCATCATGCTGAAATATTAGAGGGGGCGGGTAGGTCTACTAAGGCGTCGTTTGCAATCTTCAGTAGTGGGTGGGTTTTTCGTAGGCTTGCCATTAAAGCGTTTCCATAGTTGAATTACAACGGTGGTTTTTCATATCGTTGGTCTTGGTTAAAACCCAGGTGGAAATTATGAGTTATATTACCTTCCTTCTCTTGTTGGTTCTGGTAGTGGGGTTTCTGGGGGTGGCTTCTAATCCTGCTCCTTACTTTGCTGCTCTAGGGTTAGTGCTGGCAGCTGTTGGGGGGTGTGGGGTTTTAGTTGGGTGCGGGGGGTCTTTTATCTCTTTAATTTTGTTGCTGATTTATTTAGGGGGGATGCTGGTAGTCTTCGCCTATTCTGCTGCTTTGGCAGCTGAGCCATACCCTGAGTCTTGAGGGGATTGGTCTGTTTTAGGTTACTTGTTCGGGTATGTTTTACTTTGTTTGGCGGGGGTTGGTACATTTTACGGGGGGTGGTTTGGGTCTTATTGCGGGGTAGTCGATGAGTGTCGGGATATATCTATGGTTCGGGGGGATCTTAGTGGGGTCTCGTTGATTTATTGTTGGGGTGGGGGCATGCTTTTCGTCTGTGGGTGGGCTTTATTAATTACTCTTCTGGTGGTGCTCGAATTAACCCGTGGGCTCAGTCGGGGTGCTTTGCGGGCCATTTAAATTGTTGAGGTTAGGGCGATTAGGGCTAGCGTCACAAGTAATGTAATAAGATAGACCTTAACTAAGCCTTGCTGTGGGTCATTGACTACTTTAATTATTGGTACTTGCGCGTTGGCTAAGCCTTTGGGGCCCACATTTTCAAGCCACGTTTGGTCGACTATCTGGGTTGCTATCTTTTGCCCTATAATTATCGTCATTTTAGGGGTGGTTCGGTGAATAATTGTGGGGAAGTAGCCAAGTAGGCTTGAGAAGTTACGAGTAATTGGCTCTGGGTTCACTTTGTGTTGGCGGGTGGTTATGTCAGCGATTTCTATTGCTAGAATGAGGCCGGCGGCTGTGACTAAGAGGGCGCTTAATTTTAGGGTAGGGTGTATGGTTATAACTGGCGTTTTTGTGGGTAGAAGACTTGTGGTTATGATAAGTCCGGCAGCAATACTTCCTCAGGCTAGCCGCTTGATTGGGTTTATAATTGTTGGGTTGTTCTCGTTGATGGGGCTTATTGAGTTGAATCGTGGTTGGCCTATGGAGGCGAACACGACAATGCGGAGGCTGTAGACAGCGGTGAAGGAGGTGGCGAGCAGGGTTAGGACTAGGGCTCAGGCGTTGAGGTAAGATGTGTTTATGGCTTCGAGGATTGGGTCTTTAGAGAAGAAACCGGCCATGAAAGGGGTTCCGGTAAGGGCTAAGCTTCCGATTGTCATGCATGAAGATGTAAGGGGGAGCACTTTATGTAGGCCCCCCATTTTACGGATGTCCTGCTCGTCGTTTAAGCTATGGATGATAGAGCCTGAGCACAGGAATAGTATGGCTTTGAAGAAGGCATGGGTGCAGATGTGTATGAATGCAAGTTGTGGTTGTCCTAGTCCAATGGTTACTATCATTAGTCCTAGCTGACTGGAGGTTGAGAAAGCAATGATTTTTTTAATATCATTCTGTGTTAAGGCGCAGGTAGCTGTGAATACTGTGGTTAGTGCTCCTAGGCAGAGGCAGGTGGTTAGGATGTTTTGGTTTCCCTCTATCATAGGGAAGAGACGGATGAGCATGAATACCCCAGCCACGACTATGGTGCTTGAGTGTAGCAAGGCAGATACTGGTGTAGGGCCTTCTATTGCTGAGGGAAGTCATGGGTGGAGACCAAACTGGGCAGACTTGCCAGCCGCAGCAACAATGAGGCCTGCCAGGGGTAGGGTTAGTTCTATTTCTTTGGCTATGGCAAAAATTTGTTGTATCTCTCAAGCATTCATTTTTGTTGCTACCCAGGCTATTGCCAAGATGAGGCCAATATCCCCCACTCGATTATAGACTACGGCCTGTATTGCCGCGGTGTTAGCATCTGCCCGCCCGTACCACCACCCGATTAGGAGAAAGGATATAATGCCGACTCCCTCTCACCCAATGAATAGCTGAAATAAGTTGTTGGCCGTTACCAAGGTGACTATGGCTACTAAAAATATTATTAAGTACTTGAAAAATCGGTTGATGTTCGGGTCTGCATGTATATATCAAGAGGCAAACTCTATGATAGACCATGTTACGTACAATGCAATAGGTGTGAAGATAATGGAGTATTGGTCGAATTTGAAGCTTATATTCAGGTCAAAGGTCATTGTGTTGGCCCATTGTCAGTTTGTTAGGATAGCCTCTATCCCTTGGTCTAGGAAGGTTGAAAGGGGCACGAGGCTAATAAAGAACGCTATCTTTACTGCGGTCTTCGCGTGAGTTGTGGCCCATTCCCCTTGTGCAGGGGTAGGGGCGAGGGTAGTAATAATTGGGTAAAGAAGTAATACCAGTAGGGTTAGTAGAGTTGAGCTGAATATGATAGTTGTTGTGGACATAGCCTATACTTGGAGTTGCACCAAGAGTTTTTGGTTCCTAAGACCAACGGATGACCTATTATCCTTTAAAGGCCGAGTGAGCCCCGGATTTAAACCGGAGTTCTAAGGGATTAGCAATCTCTTAGTTGTATCTTACTCTCTCGGTGAATGGGGGGGTTTTATCCCTCTTTTTTAGAACCACAATCTAATGTTTTCTTTAAACTACATTTACATAGGCATCACCCCCACATTACCTGTGGTTTAAGCACTAGCAACAGGACTGGCAGTAAGTGTGCGGTGACCAATAGATGTTCTCGAGTGTGGGAGGGGTCTAGGTTTGTGATGTGTTTCGGAGTTGGGCCTCGTTGAGTTATCAGAAATATATACAGTGAGTAGGCAGCGGTAATGAGGGTTCCTAGGCCAGTAAGTGTAATCGTCCACTTTGACCAGTTAAATAAAGATGTGATGATTATTAGCTCGCCTATTAGGTTAGGCAGAGGGGGGAGTGCTAGGTTGGCCAAATTAATGATGAACCATCATGAGGCTATTAATGGTAGGATCACTTGTAGGCCCCGGGCAAGGAGAAGGGTTCGGCTGTGGGTTCGTTCGTAATTAGTGTTTGCTAGACAAAAAAGTGCGGATGACACTAGTCCGTGGGCGATTATCAGGATAATTGCACCTGTGAAGCCTCAAGGGGTTTGGGTTAGGATGCCTGCTGCCACAAGGCCTATGTGGCTTACGGAGGAGTATGCGATTATTGATTTCAGGTCTGTCTGTCGTAGGCAGATTGTTCCTGTTATGATGATGCCTCATAGGGCAAGGACTACGAATGGGTAAGCTATTTGTTCGGTTAATGGGGTGAGTATTGCAATTATGCGCATTATGCCGTACCCCCCTAGCTTCAGAAGTACTGCTGCTAGAATCATTGAGCCTGCCACTGGGGCTTCTACGTGGGCTTTGGGGAGCCAGAGGTGTAGGCCGTACAGTGGTATTTTTACTAGGAATGCTACGAGGCATGCTGCCCACCATGTCTTGTGGTACCATATGTTTAGTGCCAAGGGGGGGGCATATTGGGACGTCAACATAGAGAGTGTGCCTAGGTCCTTTTGGATTATAAGTAGCGCAACGAGTAGTGGTAGAGAGCCAGCTAGGGTATAGAACAGGAAGTATGTGCCTGCGTTAAGCCGCTCTGTTTGGTTTCCTCAGCGCGTGATAATGATTAGGGTGGGGACTAAGGTTGCTTCAAATATAATGTAGAACATGATGATTTCAGTGGCCCCGAAAGCTGCGGTAAGGGCTATTTGTAGTGAAATTAGCAGAATAATATAGGTTCGTTGTCGAGATAATGGTTCTGAGTTTATATGGTTTTGGCTTGCAAGAATTGTTAGGGGGAGTAGCCAGCAGGATAGCACAAGAAGGGGTGAGGAGAGGGGGTCTGTTGCAAGATAAAGGCTTGCGTTGGCCCATCCTGTGTCTAAGTCTCATTTAAGTCAGAGTAGGCTAAGGGTAGCGATAGTGAAGCTTTGGTAAAGGGCGACTGTTCATAGTCATTTCTTGTTAGCTAACAAAGTGGTAGGGATGAGTATTATGGTTGGGATAAGTACTTTTAACATTGTAGCAGGTTCAGGTTTTTTAGGTGGTCTGTTCCGTGGGTTCGCGAGGTTGCCACTAACAGGGCCAACCCCGTACTGGCTTCACACGCCGAGAGGGCCAGGAGGATGATGGGTATTGATGAGGCAGTAGCATTTTCTATCTGAAAGGACCAAAGGGCTATGGCGATATATAGTGAGAGTATTATTGCTTCTAGGCATAAAAGGGCAGATAAAAGGTGTTTCCGATGAAGGGTAAGCCCCGATAGGCCCAGAGTGAAGGTTAGTGAGAAGGTGAACTGTGCAGGGGTCATAAGGCGGTCATGGATTTTAACCATGTTCTGCTGAGCCGAAATCAGCAATCTTATGTTAGACTAACGGCCTATTCAGCTCATTCTAGCCCTCCTTGCACCCACTCATAAACTAGGCCCAGGGTTAGGACCACAATGATCGACATAGTCCAAAAGAGTACGATTATTATTTCGGGGAGTTGGCTTCCCCAAGGCAGGGGTAGGAGGAGGGCAATTTCTAGGTCAAATAATAGGAATAAAATAGCTACTAAAAAGAATCGCATGGAAAATGGGAGTCGAGCTGACCCTAGGGGGTCGAATCCGCATTCGTATGGTGACAGTTTTTCAGAGTCTGGGGTTATTTGAGGCAATCAGAATGAGACTGTAATTAGTACGCAAGAGATCAAGGAGGTAATAACTAGGGCTGATATGATTGGGCTCATTGTCTTTCCCTGGGCTTAAACCAGGATTAAATAATTGGAAGTCATATGTATTTACTTTGATACTAGAAAGACTATGATCCTCATCAGTAAATTGACACGTATAAGAAAAGCCATACTACATCAACGAAGTGTCAGTATCATGCGGCGGCTTCAAAGCCAAAATGGTGATTCGATGTAAAGTGGTACTTGATTTGGCGCAGGAGGCAGATTGCCAGGAATGTTGATCCAATAATGACGTGCAGGCCATGGAACCCGGTTGCCACAAAAAATGTGGACCCGTATACGCCGTCTGCGATTGTGAATGGGGCTTCATAGTATTCTATTGCTTGTAGCAAAGTGAAGTAAAAGCCTAGGATAATTGTTAGGGTTAGGGACTGGATTGTTTGTTTCCGTTCCCGTTCTATTATGCTGTGGTGGGCTCATGTCACAGTGACGCCAGAAGCCAACAGCACGGCAGTATTTAGCAAGGGCACCTCGAAGGGGTCGAGGGTGGTGATTCCCGTTGGGGGTCAGCACCCTCCTAGTTCCGGCGTGGGGGCGAGGCTCGAGTGGTAGAAGGCCCAGAAGAATCCTAAGAAAAAGAACACCTCTGAGGTAATAAATAGAATTATGCCGTATCGCAGTCCTTTTTGTACGGGGGGTGTATGGTGTCCTTGAAAGGTTCCTTCACGTACAATGTCCCGTCATCATTGATATATAGTGAGGAGTATTAAGGCTATGCCCAGCGATATCAGTGTTGTTGTTTGGAAGTGAAATCATATTGCAGTGCCAGATGTTACTAGGAGGGCGGCGACGGCCCCCGTTAAGGGTCATGGGCTAGGGTCTACTATATGGTATGCGTGCGCTTGGTGTGCCATTATACGTTTTCTTGTAAATACAGGCTTAGGAGTAGTACGAAAACGTAGGCCTGAATTATGGCTACTGCAATTTCTAGCAGTGTTAAAAGAAATAATACTGTTGCAGTCAGGATGGCCACGGTGGGTATTAAGGGCATTATTACAAAGACTGCGGTAGCGATAAGTTGAATTAAAAGGTGCCCTGCGGTTAGATTGGCGGTCAGCCGAACCCCTAGGGCGATAGGCCGAATAAAGAGGCTAATTGTTTCAATTATAATGAGAACTGGGATTAGGGGAACTGGGGTGCCCTCCGGCAGTAGATGGGCTAGTGCAGCAGTGGGTTGGTTCCGTATGCCGATAATGACCGTGGCCAGTCATAGTGGGACTGCAATGCCCATGTTTAGTGATAGCTGGGTGGTAGGTGTGAACGTATAGGGTAGGAGTCCTAATAGGTTGATGGTTAGTAGGAATAATATTAGTGAGGCTAATAGCACAGCCCATTTATGTCCTCCGATATTTAGAGGGAGTAAGAGTTGTTGTGTGAATCGGTTAACGAATCAAGCTTGTAGTGTTAACATTCGATTGTTGATTCATCGGGAGGTCGGAGTAGGGTATAGGGTCCAAGGTAGGGTGAGTGCGAGGGCGATAAGGGGCACTCCCATACAGGAGGGGCTTATAAACTGGTCAAAAAAGCTTAGTATCATGGTCAGTTTCAAGGGGTCAGTTTAGGTTTCTCTGCACTTTGGTGACTGGGCTCGTTGTTGTACACATAAGCTATGATTTTAGTTGGTAGAATAGTTAAGAATACAGTTCATGAAAATATTAGGATTATAAACCAAGGGGCGGGGTCAAGTTGTGGCATATCACTTAGGGTGGGTGGGGGCCACCAATTTTTAGCTTAAAAGGCTAACGCTGTTTCCCTATTTTAGCTTCTTAGTGAGGCGTCTTCTAACATTATTGAGGATCAGCCCTCGAATTGTTGTAGGGGTACTGCTTCGACTACAATTGGTATAAAGCTATGGTTTGCTCCACAAATTTCGGAGCATTGTCCATAGTAGACTCCTGGTCGGGCGGCAATAAATGCTGTTTGGTTGAGGCGCCCTGGGACTGCGTCTATTTTTACCCCTAGCGCTGGGACTGCCCACGAGTGGAGAACGTCTTCTGCAGTCACTAGTACTCGAATTGGGGATTCTATGGGGATCACTATCCGATGGTCTGCTTCTAGTAGCCGAAATTGGCCGGGGGCGAGATCTTGTGTTGGGATCATGTACGAGTCGAATCCCAGATCTTCATAGTCGGTGTATTCGTAGCTTCAGTATCACTGGTGTCCGATAGCCTTGATTGTCAGGTGCGGGTCATTAATTTCATCTATGAGGTAGAGGATTCGTAGAGAGGGGAGGGCAATTAGGATCAGGATTGCGGCTGGCAGGATAGTTCACACGATCTCAATTTCTTGAGAGTCTAAGATATATATGTTAGTGACTTTGGCTGTTACTATTGCTACGATAATGTACAATACTAAAGTACTAATTAGAAAAACGATTATCAGTGCGTGATCATGAAAATGTAGGAGCTCTTCTATCAGGGGGGAGGCTGCGTCTTGGAAGCCTATTTGTGAGGGGTGTGCCATGTGTAAGATACGCAGGGATCTAACCTACAATTCTGTCTTGACAAGACAATGTAATTTTTATTACTAGCATCTTATGGAAGAAAGTGGCAGAGCGGTTATGCGGTTGGCTTGAAACCAATAAACGGGGGTTCAATTCCTTCCTTTCTTGATACTAGGTTTTCAATTGTTGGGCGGTTCAGGGTTGTTGGACTCGGACATACGCTGGTTCTTCAAACGTGTGGTAAGGTGGAGGACATCCGTGGAGTCATTCAACGTTGGTTTCTGTCAGTTCGACCCATTTTACCTCTCGTTTAGCGGTAAACGCTTCTCATAGGATGAACAGGAACAGGACTACTGCTGTAAGGGAAATTAGTGACCCGATAGTAGAGATTGTGTTTCATAGCGTGTAGGCATCAGGGTAGTCCGAATATCGGCGTGGTATTCCTGCGAGGCCCAGAAAATGTTGTGGGAAGAATGTGAGGTTTACGCCTAAAAATATGATCCCGAAGTGTACTTTAGTCCATGTATTGTGTAGGGTATACCCTGTAAATAGGGGGAATCAGTGTACGAACCCTCCTATGATGGCAAATACTGCCCCTATCGATAGCACGTAATGGAAGTGGGCCACCACATAATATGTGTCATGTAGCACGATGTCAATTGACGAATTTGCTAGTACAATGCCTGTTAGCCCCCCTACTGTGAAAAGAAAGATAAAGCCAAGAGCCCAGAGAAGCGGGGTTTCTCATTTAATTACACCTCCGTGCAAGGTGGCCAGTCAGCTGAATACTTTGACCCCTGTGGGGATAGCGATAATTATTGTGGCGGAGGTGAAGTAGGCTCGTGTGTCTACGTCTATGCCTACAGTGAATATATGGTGGGCTCACACGATGAAGCCTAATAGTCCGATTGCTATTATTGCTCACACCATTCCTATGTACCCAAATGGCTCTTTTTTCCCCGAGTAATAGGCTACAATGTGGGAAATTATGCCGAACCCTGGTAAGATCAGAATATATACTTCTGGGTGACCAAAGAACCAAAATAAGTGTTGATAAAGGATAGGGTCTCCCCCCCCCGCGGGATCAAAAAAAGTTGTATTCAGGTTTCGGTCTGTTAAAAGTATTGTAATTCCCGCAGCTAGGACGGGCAGGGAGAGGAGAAGGAGCACAGCCGTAACTAGCACTGCCCACACAAATAAAGGTGTTTGGTATTGGGTGATGGCAGGGGGTTTTATGTTAATAATTGTGGTGATAAAGTTGATCGCTCCTAAGATTGACGAGATGCCTGCAAGGTGGAGGGAGAAGATTGTGAGGTCTACAGATGCTCCTGCGTGTGCCAAGTTCCCGGCTAAAGGGGGGTATACCGTTCAGCCTGTGCCCGCTCCTGCTTCTACACCAGAGGAAGCTAGGAGTAAAAGAAATGAGGGGGGAAGGAGTCAAAAGCTTATGTTGTTCATCCGGGGGAATGCTATGTCTGGGGCACCGATCATTAAAGGGATAAGTCAGTTTCCAAACCCCCCAATCATGACGGGCATTACTATAAAGAAAATTATCACGAAGGCATGGGCCGTGACAATAACGTTGTAGATTTGATCGTCTCCTAAGAGGGCACCTGGCTGGCTGAGTTCAGCACGGATTAGCAGGCTAAGTGCTGTCCCCACTATCCCAGCTCAGGCACCGAATACTAGGTAGAGGGTGCCAATGTCCTTATGATTGGTAGAGAAAAATCAGCGGGTAATTGCCACAGGTAAGATGGCCGAGTGTCTAAGCGGTGGGCTGTAGACCTACAAACAGGGGTTTAATTCCCTTTCTTGCCAAGCCTTGTAGTGATAAACACGTTAGATTGCAAACCTAAAGACGCGGGTAACTCCGCCAAGGCTTCATGCTACCCCCCCCCTTCCCCCCCCGCCGGGGGGGGGTAGACTGATGCTCGCTGGTTTGAGCGCTTAGCTGTTAACTAAGATTTTGAGGGATCGAGGCCCTTCATTCTATGGAGGCCTTAGCTTATTTAAAGTGTTTGATTTGCATTCATCTGATGCGAGGTAGAGTCTCGCAGGCCTTATCAGGAACTAGGAGGATCTCACTCCTATTTGAAGCTTTGAAGGCTGCTGGTTTGGTGTTAACCTAAGTTTCTATGCGGCCAAAGCTATGAGGGCTGGGGTGAGGGGGATAAGTATGGTGGAGGCGACCATGACAATTGATAACGGCATTATTCCTTGGTTGGGTTTTGTGCGTCAAGAGGTTTTGTTTGTGTTTGTGTTAGGGGAGATGGTTAGTGTTATGCTATAAGAGAGTCGTATGTAGAAAAATAGGCTAAGGAGAGCGCTTATTGCTATGATGGTAGCAATAAGGGGCAGTTCTTGCTTTGTTAATTCATCGAGAATCATCCATTTAGGGGCGAAACCTGTTAGGGGGGGGAGTCCGGCTAATGAAATCATCGTCATTATAGTCATTCCGGTTAGTGCGGGGGATTTTGCTCATGCCATAGCTAGCATGTTTATCTTGGTAGAGCGAGTTGTCTTTAGGGCCATGAAGGCTGATGAGGTCATTATCATGTACAAGGCGAGGTTAAGGATCATTAGGTTGGGGGAGTATTTCATGACAACTATCATTCAGCCCATGTGGGCAATTGATGAGTAAGCTATTACTTTTCGCAATTGGGTTTGGTTCAGGCCCCCTCAGCCCCCTACCAAGGCTGATACGACTCCAATAGTTACTATTATATAAGGGGCTGTTCCTTGGGTAACTTGGTATATAAGCGCCATGGGCGCCATCTTTTGTCATGTGGATAGGATAAGCCCAGTTGTAAGATCAAGTCCCTGTAGTACTTCGGGGAGTCAGAAGTGTAAGGGGGGGATGCCTATTTTTATTGCCAAGGCCGCGACTGCTAAGTTGATAGCGGTGGGGTCGCTCAGCTGGTGTACTTGTCATTGTCCTTGGGTTCATGCATTTGATGTGGCTGCAAATATGAGCAGTGCTGCTGCTGTTGCTTGGGCTAAGAAGTACTTGGTGGTGGCTTCGATGGCGCGGGGGTGATGGTGTTGGGCCATGAGGGGAATGATCGCGAGGGTGCTAATTTCGAGTCCCATCCAGGCAAGGATTCAGTGTGAGCTTGCAAAAGTGGTAGTGGTACCGAGGCCAAGAGTTGTCAGCATGACAAACGTTGTGGGGGGGGTCATTAGTAAAGGAGGGAGTTTAACCAACATGTTCGGGGTATGGGCCCGAGAGCTTGTTTAGCTGACTTTACTAGAAAGTGGTGTAGTGGGAGCACCAAGAGTTTTGATCTCTTGAGGATGGGTTCGAGTCCCTTTTTTCTAAGGAAGTGGGGAGACTTTAACTCCCATGTTGCACTCTATCAAAGTGGCCCTTTTGTTCGGGCACACTTCCGTTTATAGGTTTGGTGGGAGCCCCGCCATGGTGATGGGCATTGCCAGGCTTCATACGAGCATTGCAAGCGTTATTGGCAAATAGTTTTTTCAAGTGAGGTGTATCAGTTGGTCGTATCGGAATCGTGGGTATGATGCTCGGACTCATAAAAATACTAGTGAAAGCAAAGTAGCTTTGATTATGAGGCTTATGGTGGCAGTTTCGGGTATGGTTGGGGTGTTTAATGCGCCCACGAATATGACAGCTGAGAGGGTGTTCATCAGAAGAATATTGGAGTATTCGGCCAAGAAGAAAAGGGCAAAGGGACCTCCTGCGTACTCTACGTTAAACCCGGAGACTAGTTCCGACTCGCCTTCCGTGAGGTCGAATGGTGCCCGGTTTGTTTCGGCAAGGGTTGAGATGTACCATATTGCGGCTAATGGCCAGGCCGGTATGATAAGTCATGTGGCTTCTTGGGCAGTGTTAAAGGTTTTTAAGTTAAACCCGCCAGTTACAATGATAACGGAGAGGAGGATTAAGCCAAGGCTGACCTCATAAGAGATGGTCTGGGCAACCGCTCGTAGTGCTCCGATGAGGGCGTACTTTGAGTTGGAGGCTCATCCTGAGCCTAAGATAGAGTATACTGCTAGGCTCGATATCGCCAGGATAAATAATACTCCTAGGTTTAGTTCAATTACTGGGTAGGGCATGGGTATGGGGGCTCATATGGTAAGTGCTAAGGCAAGGGCGAGGGTGGGGGTGGCTAGAAAGAGAAAGGGGGAGGAGGTCGAGGGACGGATAGGCTCTTTGATAAATAGCTTGAGACCGTCGGCAATAGGTTGTAACAGTCCGTAGGGGCCCACGATGTTTGGGCCTTTCCGGAGTTGTATGTATCCTAGTACCTTGCGTTCAAGCAGGGTTAGGAACGCCACTGCCAGTAGTACAGGTACGATGTACATTAGAGGGTTGATGAGGTGAGTAAGGAGTGCAATCATAGCTGAGGAGAGGATTTGAACCTCTGGGTGGAAGGTCTTAGGTCTTCTGCAATTACCGGGCTCTGCCACCTTAGCTTTGCCATTGTTTTTGGCTCATAAAATTTGGGGTGTCCTTTTGCTCTCTTGATTTTTCTTCAGTGAGTGAGGATGTGGCGTACCAGGGGCATGGGCCTCCTTCATTCTGGTCCTTTCGTACTGAGAAGAAGTGGTCATAGATAGAAACCGACCTGGATTGCTCCGGTCTGAACTCAGATCACGTAGGACTATTAATCGTTGAACAAACGAACCCTTAATAGCGGCTGCACCATTAGGATGTCCTGATCCAACATCGAGGTCGTAAACCCCCTTGTCGATATGGGCTCTGGGAGGGGATTGCGCTGTTATCCCTAGGGTAACTTGGTTCGTTGATCAGGGTTGCGCCCTGGGTCATTTGTGGTCAGATTTTCTGTTTCTTAGAGGTGTTCCTCTTGGCTCAGGGGTTGTCCCTGTTCCTCTTGGGGGCTAGTTTTTCCCCCAGGGTCGCCCCAACCGAAGACATCCGGACCAGGTTACAGTTAGTTTTTAGCTTGTAGGGCCCTTTTGGGTTTAAAAGCGTTTTCACATGGGTGGCCTCTTGTCTAAAGCTCCATAGGGTCTTCTCGTCTTATGTTCTTATGCCCGCTTCTGCACGGGGAGATCAATTTCACTGATGGGGGAGGGGAGACAGTCGAACCCTCGTGATGCCATTCATACAGGTCTCCATTTAAAAGACAAATGATTACGCTACCTTCGCACGGTCAGTATACCGCGGCCGTTAAACTTGGGGGTCACAGGGCAGGCGAGACCTCTAATACTTTGTTAGCAAGAGGCGGTGTTTTTGGTAAACAGGCGGAGTTCTTGTTTGCCGAGTTCCTTCCTTCCCTTTTGGTCTTTCCTTAAGGCGCTCCTGTGTTGGGTTAACGGTCTTCTTAGTAGAACTTTCTTGTATGTTGTATTCTGCTGCTATACCCTCTTTGGTTGGGTCCGTTAATTGTCAGCGGCTTGTCCGTTCTGACATACACGTGTGCTAGGAGAGGGGCTAGCCCTCTTGTTACTAATTTTAGCATTCTTTCTTCTATGAGTGCATAGATTAGCTTAATAGTCTTAGGGGGTGGGGATTTTATAGCTTTATTTTTGGGTTTAGTTTCACCGGAGCTTTAACGCTTTCTTTACAGGTGGCTGCTTTTGGGCCTACTGTGGTGATGACCTTTTCGTATGTGGTCCTTGTCCTCCTGTCTAAGGTTGTGTCCTTTTTCAAAGGGGCTGTACCCCCTTCGACTAACTCTTACATTTCTCTTGCTCCTTTAATTGGGGTGGGTGGAGGATAAGGTAAGGCTGAACTTACATCCATTTCTTAAGCAACCAGCTATAACTAAGCTCGGTAGGCTTTTCACCTCTACTCGGGGGTCTTCCCACTCTTTTGCAACAGAGACGGGTTTGCCCATTAGGCGGCCCCGGAGTAGCTCACTTAGTTTCGGGGGTTCAAACTGAAGTTCTCTTTGCCTGAGGGTTACTTGCTAAACCATGATGCAAAAGGTACGAGACTTAGACTCTGCTTCCCTGTGTTTTTTTGGTTTGTTTCATTTCTCTTTCAGCTTTCCCTTGCGGTACTGTCTCTATCGCGCTGGTAGTTCCTTTTCTGTCGCCCATACTCGGGGGGTAAAATGCTTTGGGGTGGGGGGCTTGGTGTTATATTCTTGGTGTGCCTTTTTGCTATAAGTCAGGCTAGCTTTGCAAACTTAGGATGATCCGGTTTGCACGGGTGTCTTCTCGGTGTAAGTGAGATGCTATACTTTTAAGCTACATCCTAATTTTTCCAAGTGCACCTTCCGGTACACTTACCTTGTTACGACTTGCCTCCTCTTTACTTGGTGTTTTTGTTATTTACTTAGTGTCTATTGTTCGAGGAGAGTGACGGGCGGTGTGTACGCGCTTCAGAGCCTTATTCAAAGGGGCACTCTACTCCCCCTTTACTGCTGAATCCACCTTCAGTTGCGTTTTTCATGGTGTCCTCCGTGTCTTCTGAACCAGAAAATGTAGCCCATTTTGTCCCACACCATTCGCTACACCTCGACCTGACGTGCTGGGCGCAGCCCCTTTGGCTTACTATAGTCCTCTCAGGAGGTAAGCTGACGACGGCGGTATATAGGCGGGTATTGGCAAGGTGTGGTGAGGTTTAACGAGGATTATCGGTTATAAAACAGGCTCCTCTAGGTGGGTTTGAAGCACCGCCAAGTCCTTTGGGTTTTAAGCTGTTGCTCGTAGTCCCCTGGCGGACGGCCCTGGTATTTGGCCGTCGTCGTTTAAAGTTGAGCATAGTGGGGTATCTAATCCCAGTTTGTCCCTCGACTCTCGTGAGTTCAAATTTGTTAAAGCTACTTTCGTTATAAGTCTTCGTCTATCCGTGAGCGTATGACAGCTTGGGGGAAGGGTTTGGCTTTAGTTTGTAGGTCTTCTAATCACTCTTTACGCCGTGTAATGTCAACTTGGGCCGCTCGTATAACCGCGGTGGCTGGCACGAGCTTAACCGGCCCTTTTGGCCTTAACTAAGTCAAGCTTTCGCTCATGGCTTAATGTTTATCACTGCTGATCTCCCATGTGGGTGTGGCTAAGCAAGGCGTCTTGGGCTACAGGGGGTGTGCCTGATGCCGGCTCCTTCCCCCCGGGCAGGGGGTGTAGGGCATTCTCACAGGTGTGCGGGGGCTTGCATGTGTAATATAGGCCACGGCTGAGGTTAAAGTCAGGACCAGGCTTGTGTGTTGTCGGAACTTTTAAAGGTTCATCTTGGCATTTTCAGTGCCATGCTTTTTATAAGCTACGTCAAC